CCAATTCTCAACTTAAAGGAGAATAGAAGAAATCATACTTTCATACAATATCTTACTTGAATTCTATGTAATGATCAATAAATTGAGTTGAATTCTATATCTATATGTATCAACATCCTACTACCCTATAGATATATATATATTTGGACTGGAGTTGACAAACAACCAATACCAATTTTATTCTTTCTTAGTTTAGATTATAAATGGAAATGGGGCGTGGCCAAGTGGTAAGGCAACGGGTTTTGGTCCCGCTATTCGGAGGTTCGAATCCTTCCGCCCCAGAGGGTTTTTATGCTATTGCTATAGTATTCCTATTATTGTTATAGATAATGGAGTGGTCAGGAGTAAATTAGTATTAATTTAAATATCTGTTCGAATCTCATTAACAAATGATCAAGTTCCATAACATATTCATTTTTTTAGGTCTTTCGTGGTTGACTCTAATGAAAAATTGGAAATCTATGGAACGATTGAGGCAGGGATGGTTTATCTTATTCTTTTTATTCACTTTATGACAAGATTTTATTATTGAAATATTACTCAACCCTATCCCTATGTTAAACAAAATACATATAAATATAATATAAACAGTTAAAATGAGGAAATATTTAACTTATATGGTATGTATGTATCGTTCTATTTCAATGCAAATAATTTTTATATTTTTCTTTTCGTAATCAGATGAAAAGAATAAAGATTCAAATCTTTACTTATATCATTTTTTGATCCACTTGCGAAAAAAAATTGGATTATTTCTTCTTTATCTTTGATCTATTTATCTATTTTAAAATTAAATCAGTGATGAGTCAAGGAAAGACTTATCGGATTAAACATGCTGCTTATTGGCGAATTTACTTCAAAAAAGATAGTATTTCTAAATAGGAAACTTTTTCAATTATAGATATTTTTTTTTATAAATACTTTATTAATATTAATGATTTCTTGTCAGTTGAATCTTTGGTATTGAAAAAGTAGGAAATAGGATAATCTATCCTATTTAGTCACTTGAAGATGCAGAGTCAATAAGTAATTCGTTTATATATAGTTATAATTATATACTTTCTATTATTTTGTATTATATAGATTATGTATGTTAAAATGTATGTTAAAATAGATTTATGGATGTTAAAGATATTGTCTTGCTAAAACTTTTTCATAAAAATCGTTCCGCATACAGATATCACATCATATTCTTATTTAAAAATAAGAATATAAAAAGTCTAGATTACGATGTTTATGTACAACTGAACCAATGACTATTCATGATTCCATAATTGAATCAATTCCATACTGGTTCCAAATTAGAGGAATGTGATGGTAAAACTTCGTTTGAAACGATGTGGTAGAAAGCAACGTGCGACTTGAAGGACACGATCCGTTGTGGATTTTTAGATCCACCATCTTATTTTCTATTTATCGAGGAATGAAGATGCTCTTGGCTCGACATCGTTTGTTCTGTTACACCTGAATCCTTTGTTTTTTTGTTGGGTTGTAAATAGTCTACGATGGAGCTCGAGTCGAAAAGTCGAAAGGATTAATTCATTTCTGGGGGGCAAGGATCTAGGGTTAATGCCAATCAATCAATTGGAACAACTTCGTAAACGTATCTTCTATATATAATAATAATATAGAAATCAAAAGGATCCAATCCAATTTCAACAAGTTTTGTTTTTAAATTGGAAACTTGTTGTAATTGATCAAACTTTTTCGATTCAAAGTGTATTATGCGGGAATCAACTGTCCATCGGATTCTTTGATAGAAAGAAATCAAATTTCAAATATTTCCAATTCAAATGAAAAGGTATGTTGCTGCCATTTTGAAAGTATTAAGAAGCACCGAAGGAATGTCTAAACCCAATGATTTAAAATAAAGATTAAAGGATCCAAGAACAAGTAAACCCATTTTAATTGTCTCGATAGTCTCAATAACTGGATCATCCAAATCTAATTTTAAACGAGACAAAAAAGCGGGTAAAGACAACTCAATAAATGAAATTGACTAAAGAGAAGAATTTACTTTTGAGCTATTTGAGAGTTATTCAACTTGAGTTATGAGTACGAATGGTTTCTTTTAAATTTTCAGGAAGGACAAAAAACGAATGAAATTAAAGTCTAATTGATTTTCTAGGTTCATTCGAATCAAATCATTTTTTCTCGAGCCGTACGAGGATAAAACTTCCTATACGGTTCTAGGGGGGGTATTGTTCATCTACATCTATCCCAATGAGCCGTCTATCGAATCGTTGCAATTGATGTTCGATCCCGAAGAGAAGGAAAAGATCTTAGAAAAGTGGGGTTTTATGATCCAATGAAGAATCAAACTTATTTAAATGTTCCTGCTATTCTATACTTCCTTGAAAGGGGTGCTCAACCTACAGGAACTGTTCAGAATCTTTTAAAGAAAGCAGAAGTTTTTAAATAACTTCCGTCTAATTAAACAAAATTCTTTTAAATTTAAAGAAATACCAAGGGGGGGTAGCGACTTATATATAACTTTGTA